TTATGGGGGGTAGTATGGGATCCGTGGTCGGGGAGAAAATAACCCGTTTGATTGAGTACGCTACTCAAAAAAGTCTCCCTCTTATTATAGTGTGTGCTTCCGGGGGGGCGCGTATGCAAGAAGGTAGTTTGAGCTTGATGCAAATGGCTAAAATATCTTCTGCTTTATATGATTATCAATCAACTAAAAAGTTATTCTATGTACCAATCCTTACATCTCCTACTACAGGTGGGGTGACTGCTAGTTTTGGTATGTTGGGGGATATCATTATTGCCGAACCCAATGCCTACATTGCTTTTGCGGGTAAAAGAGTCATTGAACAAACATTGAATAAAACAGTACCTGAAGGTTCCCAAGCAGCTGAATATTTATTCCAGAAGGGCTTATTCGATCTAATCGTACCACGTAATCCTTTAAAAAGCGTTCTGAGTGAGTTATTTCAGCTCCACGCTTTCTTTCCTTTGAAGCAAAATGAAATCAAGTAGAATAGAGCATTAAGTTCCTTTTTTATTTGTAGCAAAGATGACTAAGTCCATTCTATACTCACTTAGATAGATACTTATAGATTTATACTAATTCAAATTTGAATTTAATAAAAATATGAAAAAATATGATATGAATATAATTAATAGAATCTATATAATAATTAGAATTATTAATTATTATTAGAATTATTATTCTATTATAAGTCTTTATATCTTTATTCTTTATCTTTATAAATAAAAATAACAGGTACAAATAGTAAATTGAGGTATCCTTTCTATGACAACTTTCGACTTTCCCTCTGTTTTGGTACCTTTAGTGGGCCTAGTATTTCCGGCAATGGCAATGGCTTCTTTATCTCTTCATGTTCAAAAAAATACGACTGTTTAGATCTGATGGGCCCAACTCTCATCCATTTTTTTTTCAAAACTTAGACTTGTATTTGTATCATAACACAGATATCTATTTATTTGAGTGGAATAAGTTATAACAGGTGGCTTCTGCCGAACATAAAGGAGGGACTCTTAGGCCTGTAGAAAGATGATCTATGGGTAAAGGAATTCTATCTATTTGCAAAACTATCAGGATCGCCGGATGGCTGAAATGTAAAGGCGGTGTATCTATATGTATATCCATGGGATTATACGAAGGGTATGTTTTTATGTTAGATCTAACCAATTTGATTTGATAAATGACTCTTAAAGGTTCACAGCAAACTATTACTAGTTGATGAGAGTTATTTCGGAAACAAAAAGAGTAAGTCTGGGGTATTCTCTCAATTCCAATAAAACGAAACAAACCGGATCAAGTATGAGTTGTCGATCAGAACATATATGGATAGAACCTATAACGGGGTCGCGAAAAACAAGTAATTTCTGCTGGGCCGTTATCCTTTTTTTAGGTTCATTAGGATTCTTATTGGTTGGAACTTCCAGTTATCTTGGTAGAAACTTGATATCTTTATTTCCGTCTCAGCAAATCCTTTTTTTTCCACAAGGGATTGTGATGTCTTTCTATGGGATCGCGGGTCTCTTTATTAGCTCCTATTTGTGGTGCACAATTTCGTGGAATGTAGGGGGCGGTTATGATCGATTCGATAGAAAAGAAGGAATGGTGTGTATTTTTCGTTGGGGATTCCCTGGAAAAAATCGTCGCATCTTCCTCCGATTCCTTATAAAGGATATTCAGTCCGTCAGAATAGAAGTTAAAGAGGGTATTTATGCTCGCCGTGTCCTTTATATGGACATCAGAGGTCAGGGGGCCATTCCCTTGACTCGTACTGATGAGAATGTTACTCCGCGGGAAATTGAGCAAAAAGCTGCCGAATTGGCCTATTTCTTGCGTGTACCGATTGAAGTTTTTTGAGAAAAAATGCGCTGAGAGAATGAATGCTTTCTCAGCAGGAAGGAAAAACTCAAGAATCCCCTCCTTTTTCTATAACATAACTTAACCGAAGTTTCTTCATAACGCTCATTCGAGTCAAAGAAGACGTATACGTAAGAACTATAAAACAAAACTCTTTTTGTGGTCTTTTATGTGATGTGTATGGAAATCTACACAACTCGATTCAATAACAAAATAAGTAACAAATCGAAAAATAGATTCATCTTTTCTATTTTATATCAAATTCGAAATACCGAAATTTTTCTTTTTTTTTGAGTCCAATATTCGTTGGAATTTATAGTTTAGATTCCGATAGATCCTATTTTGGAAATTCTTTCTTTTTTGTCAATCGACGTTTCTTTTTATACTTTCTTTTGTGTTTCTTAATGACCAAACAGCTATCTTATAATGATAACTGGCCCATTTCTGTATTGTTTTGCCACTCATTTTTGATCATCACAATATTCTTCAGAAATTTCCCTCCTTTTTTTATTCCGTACTCTGAGGAGTCAGTGAAAATTTTTCAAAATAGAGGATCTTTTTCTATAATGATAGAAAAGAATATTCATATTCATTACTTAAATAAAGCGGTTCTTTCGGGCATTCACCGAAAGGGGATACTTGCTTCGAATTTGACCAATTGCGATATCTAGAAACAATCTTTTTTTGTTGATTATTTCTTCATTCGAATTCGAAGTGGATTCTTAATCTATTTCTGTATTCTTTCTACATTCAAAGACTAACTGCGAAATCATAAATAAAAAATAGTGAATAGATTCATAGGTTCGATACCTTGTAGTAATAATAGAACTAATGCATGAGAGAAATATTGAATCGCGTAGAGTTAACTAATGAGGGCGGTTCATTAAAAATGAATAGATGAAATGAAAAATGGCAAAAAAGAAAGCACTCACTCCTCTTTTATATCTTGCATCTATAGTATTTTTGCCCTGGTGGATTTCTCTCTTATTTAAGAAAAGTCTGGAATCTTGGATTACTTATTGGTGGAATACTAGGCAATCCGCAATTTTTTTGAATGATATTCAAGAAAAGAATATTCTAGAAAAATTCATCGAATTAGAGGAAATCCTTCTATTGGAGGAAATGATCAAGGAATACTCGGAGACACATGTACAAAACCTTCGTATAGGAATCCATAAAGAAACGATCCAATTAATCAAGATACACAACGAGGATCGTATCCACACGATTTTGCACTTCTCGACAAATCTAATCTGTTTCGTTATTCTAAGCGGTTATTCTGTTTTGGGTAATGAAGAACTTGTTATTCTTAACTCTTGGGCTCGGGAATTCCTCTATAATTTAAGTGACACAATAAAAGCCTTTTCTATTCTTTTATTAACCGATTTATGTATCGGATTCCATTCGCCCCATGGTTGGGAACTAATGATTGGCTCTGTCTACAAAGATTTTGGATTTGTTCATAATGATCAAATTGTATCTGGTCTTGTTTCGACTTTTCCAGTCATTCTAGATACAATTTTTAAATTTTGGATTTTTCGTTATTTAAATCGTGTTTCTCCGTCACTTGTAGTGATTTATCATTCAATGAATGATTAAAAAAGGATCCACTGATATTAATCCAATTCCATTCTAATGTTGCTTACTTTGTAGTTGTACATAAGCAAAGGATGGAAAATCATACTTACTCTTTATATTTCTGCCCAGCCCAAAGATTTATTATATATATATATATATTTTATATATAAAATAGTAATTTTATAATTTTATTCCAGTAAAATTCTTCCAGTAAATAGCAGAATCGCGGATAGGGAACTAGATTAGCGACCTACCAAATTTATTGTATCAATTTTCGGGATCAATGGTTGGACCATGCAAACTAGAAAGACTCTTTCTTGGATAAAGAAACAAATAACTCGATCCATTTCCGTATCGCTTATGATATATATCATAACTCGGACATCCATTTCAAGTGCATATCCCATTTTTGCACAGCAGGGTTATGAAAATCCTCGAGAAGCGACTGGACGTATTGTATGTGCCAATTGCCATTTAGCTAATAAGCCCGTGGATATTGAAGTTCCGCAAGCGGTACTTCCAGATACTGTATTTGAAGCGGTTGTTCGAATCCCTTATGATATGCAACTCAAACAAGTTCTTGCTAATGGTAAAAAAGGTGCTTTGAATGTAGGGGCTGTTCTTATTTTACCGGAGGGTTTTGAATTAGCTCCTGCCGATCGCATTTCTCCCGAGATGAAAGAAAAGATAGGCAATCTGTCTTTTCAGAGCTATCGCCCCAATAAAAAAAATATTCTTGTGATAGGCCCTGTTCCTGGTCAGAAATATAGTGAAATCACTTTTCCTATCCTTTCCCCGGACCCCGCTACTAAGAAAGAGGTTCACTTCTTAAAATATCCTATATATGTAGGCGGAAACAGGGGAAGGGGTCAGATTTATCCCGACGGGAGCAAGAGTAACAATACAGTTTATAATGCTACAGCAGCAGGTATAGTAGGTAAAATAATACGAAAAGAAAAGGGGGGTTACGAGATAACCATAGCGGATGCATTGGATGGACGTCAAGTGGTTGATATTATCCCTCCGGGGCCAGAACTTCTTGTTTCAGAAGGCGAATCTATCAAATTGGATCAACCATTGACAAGTAATCCTAATGCGGGCGGATTTGGTCAGGGAGATGCGGAAATAGTACTTCAAGATCCCTTACGTGTCCAAGGCCTTTTGTTCTTCTTGGCATCTGTTATTTTGGCACAAATCTTTTTGGTTCTTAAAAAGAAACAGTTCGAGAAGGTTCAATTGTCAGAAATGAATTTCTAGATTCGCGGATTTATCAACATTGCGCTCATAACGTAAGACGTAGGTAAAAATAACAAAATTCTTTTTGACAATTCTATTTGATAAAAAAATTACATTATGAAAAGCCTTTTGCTTATTTATACTCGTTTTTTTCTACGAGATGCCGGGAATTCCTTGTACCGAATTCCTAGTCATAGTCTGTAGATTGTGAAGAAGACTGTTTGACTTTGTTTTTTTAATCCAAATTAAATTGGGGTGGTCTTACTATAGTTACTATTATCACATTTCAATGTAATAAAACGCATCAATAGTGTTTTCTATTCGAATCGAATGAAAGT